TTATGAGAATCGTATTGATTCTTATCAAAGAGAGACGGGATTAACTGAAGCCGTTCAAACAGGCATAGGGCAACTAAATGGTATTCCCATAGCAATTGGAGTTATGGATTTTCAGTTCATGGGGGGCAGTATGGGATCCGTAGTCGGCGAGAAACTCACCCGTTTGGTCGAGTATGCTACTAATAGATCTCTTCCTCTTATTATAGTGTGCGCTTCCGGAGGAGCACGCATGCAAGAAGGGAGTTTGAGCTTGATGCAAATGGCTAAAATATCTTCCGCTTCATATAATTATCAATCAAATAAAAAGTTATTCTATGTATCAATCCTTACATCTCCTACAACTGGTGGAGTGACAGCCAGTTTTGGTATGTTGGGAGATATCATTATTGCCGAACCGAATGCCTACATTGCATTTGCGGGTAAAAGAGTCATTGAACAAACATTGAATAAAACAGTACCTGAGGGTTCACAAGTAGCTGAGTATTTATTCCATAAGGGCTTATTCGATCCAATCGTACCACGTAATCCTTTAAAAGGTATTTTGAGTGAGTTATTTCAGCTGCATGGGTTTTTTCCCTTGAATCAAAATTGAATGTAGAGCATTCAATTGAGTTATTTGTGGAAAATAGGTATTTCGTTTTTCTTATTCTTATCAGAATAAAAAAATCAATAAAATTGTAGAAAGGATCAGAAGTTTCGTATAATTACTTTTTATTTTATTATTTATTTTCTCTAGATCTATTTTAGAACGACTTATATTACTGATTAGTAATCAGGAATACTCTATAGTATAAAAAGTGAATTCTTCCTTCCCGAAATTAGGAAAATAAAAAGAATTTCATGTTCCCTTCTTACATATTTCTATTCTATATATAGAATAGAAATATGTAAGATTAAGATATAGAATAATTCAAATATAGAAAATAAATAGAAATCTTTTATATATCCCCTGAGAATTCCCATTTTCACTAGGAATCCTTGTTGAGTCAGATTCGAACGAATCTTTTGACAACTTTTAAGAAACTCTTTTTTCTTTATTTCAATTTCATTTCGTTTTTTATTTTTATTAGAATTAGAAAATTCTAAGATAAAGACAAAGAAAACAAGAATAATAAAGTGCATTGTCATATATATAATAATATATATATATGTCATATACATGATAATATATATATGATAATAATATATATATATGTCATATACATGATAATATATATATGATAATAATATATATATATATTTCATGTATAAAAGTGAATACTTACACTTATTTAGTTCTATACTCCTTGCACCTATTATTATATACTTATAATGGATATACTTATTATAATATTCTAAGATATCTTTCGAACAGGTACAAATATTCAATCGAGGTATCCATTCTATGACAATTCTCGACTTCCCCTCTATTTTGGTGCCTTTAGTAGGCCTAGTATTTCCGGCAATTGCAATGGCTTCTTTATTTCTTCATGTTCAAAAAAACAAGATTGTCTAGATCCAATAAGACAAAAATCCATTTTTTCAAGACTTAGACTTGGATTATAATACAGATATCCATTTAGTAGAATATGATACAAAATGTGACTTTTCTTCCGAACACAAATGAAAGAGCTGTTCTGCACGTGAAAACACGACATGATATATGGCTAAATGCATTTATAGCTATTTTCAAATGGACTGACGAAGGTTTTAAATGAAAAGTCAATGTATCCATATGTATGTGTATATCCATAGTGGGATCATATAAAGGAGATGCTTTTTTTTTATATCTAATAACCGATTCGATGAACCACTCCTAACGGTTCACATCATAATAGTGCTAGTTGATGAGAGTTACTTCGGAAACAAACAAAAAGGAAAGGCAAATTCATTTGGGTTATTCTCTCAATTCCAATAAAATGTAACTGGATCTAATATGCTATGAACTGGCGATCGGAACGTATATGGATAGAACTTAAAACGGGGTCTCGAAAAACAAGTAATTTCTGCTGGGCCTGTATCCTTTTTTTAGGTTCACTAGGATTCTTATTGGTTGGAACTTCTAGTTATCTTGGCAGGAATCTGATATCCTTATTTCCGTCTCAACAAATCCTTTTTTTTCCCCAAGGGATCGTGATGTCTTTTTATGGGATCGCAGGTCTGTTCATTAGCTCCTATTTGTGGTGCACAATTTCGTGGAATGTGGGTAGTGGTTATGATCGATTCGATAGAAAAGAAGGAATAGTGTCTATTTTTCGTTGGGGATTCCCTGGAATAAATCGTCGCATCTTCCTTCGATTCTTTATGAAAGATATCCAATCGATTAGAATGGAGGTTAAGGAGGGTCTTTATCCTCGTCGTGTCCTTTATATGGAAATCAGAAGCCGGGGGGCCATTCCCTTGACTCGTACTGATGAGAATTTGACTCCACGAGAAATTGAACAAAAAGCTGCTGAATTAGCCTATTTCTTGCGCGTACCAATTGAAGTATTTTGAAATGAAAGAATGAATGTTTTCTCATCCTTAGGGAAGGAACTCAAGAATCCTCTTTTCTTTGTTATATAACTTAACTAAAGTTCAAAACGCTGATTCGAGCAAAAGCAGACGTATATAGAACAACCAGAGAACGAAGTGGTTTTTTTTGCCACCAAAACGATTTTTTAGGTGTATTAGGCGTATGTAAATCAACTCTTTCATAATAGTAAAAAGTCTACTAAATATGGATTCATCACATATATCACATATATTAGTATATTAGATTAGTATATTAGAACAGTTCAGTCTACAGAATTCATTTTTGAGGGTCCAATAGAATATTTTGAACTGATATGTTAGATATAGATAGATCATATCTAGTAAATTACCTTTCTTTTTTTTTTTTCAATTGATGTTTTGTTTCTTTAATTTAGTATATTCAAATTTGTTTTGCCTCATTTTTGATTTCATCATCACATCAATATTTTTCCGAAATTTCCCTCAATTCTTTCTGGGTTATGAGTAGCTGGTGAAACTCAACTTTTCGAAATAATTATCCATAGCTTGTTCTACAACTTCTACAACTCATGTTTCATAGAGATCTCAGATCGGATAGAATCGACGAATGCAGTGGTTTATTAACATAACAATTGCACAGATTATAAAATGCCAAAAAAGAAAAAAAAGAAAGCATTCACCCCCCTTGTATATCTTGTATCTATAGTGTTTTTGCCCTGGTGGATCTCTCTCTCATTTAATAAGTGTCTGGAATCTTGGGTTACTAATTCATGGAATACTAAACGATCCGAAACTCTTTTGAACGATATTCAAGAAAATGGTATCCTAGAAAAATTCATAGAATTAGAAGAACTATTCCGTTTGGACGAAATGATAAAGGAGTACCCGGAGCCACATATGCAAAAGCTTCTTATAGGAATCCACAAAGAAACGATACAATTGGTTAAGATGCACAATGAGAGTCATATCCATACCATTTTGCACTTCTCGACAAATATAATATGTTTCGCTATTCTAAGTGGTTATTCTATTCTGGGTAATGAAGAACTTGTCATTCTTAATTCTTGGGTTCGAGAAGTTCTTTATAACCTAAGCGACACACTAAAAGCGTTTTCTATTCTTTTATTAACCGATTTATGTATCGGATTCCACTCGCCTCATGGTTGGGAACTAATGATTGGTTCTGTATACAAAGATTTTGGATTTGCTCATAATGATCAAATTATATCTGGTCTTGTTTCCACTTTTCCAGTCGTTCTAGATACAATTTTAAAATATTGGATCTTCCGTTATTTAAATCGTCTATCTCCGTCACTTGTAGTGATTTATCATTCAATGAATGACTAAAGAACGATTCACTGATATGAACCCAATCCTAATGTTTGGTGGTACTTCGTACATAAACAAACCATTCAAAATCTTATTCACTCTTTCTTTATATTTCTACCCATCCAGGGGATTCTTCCTGTATTCCTGGAAAATTTTTCCAGTAAAATAGGGGAATCGTGGATAGGGAACTCTATTAGCAACCTACCTAATTTATTGTAGAAATTTTGGGGATCAATGATTGGACTATGCAAAATAGAAATATCTTTTCTTGGATAAAGGAACAGATGATTCGATCCATTTCCGTATCGATCATTATATATGTAATAACTCGGGCATCTATTTCACATGCATATCCCATTTTTGCACAACAGGGTTATGAAAATCCACGAGAAGCGACTGGGCGTATTGTGTGTGCCAATTGCCATTTAGCTAATAAGCCCGTGGATATTGAAGTTCCACAAGCGGTACTTCCCGATACTGTATTTGAAGCAGTTGTTAGAATCCCTTATGATATGCAAGTAAAACAAGTTCTTGCTAATGGTAAAAAGGGGGCTTTGAATGTGGGGGCTGTTCTGATTTTACCTGAGGGATTCGAATTGGCCCCTCCTGATCGTATTTCTCCCGAGATGAAAGAAAGGATGGGCAATTTGTCTTTTCAGAGTTATCGCCCCACAAAAAAAAATATTCTTGTGATAGGTCCTGTTCCTGGTCAGAAATATAGTGAAATCACCTTTCCTATTCTTTCCCCGGACCCCACTACTAAGAAAGACGTTCACTTCTTAAAATATCCTATATATGTGGGTGGGAACAGGGGAAGGGGTCAGATTTATCCCGATGGAAGCAAGAGTAACAATACAGTCTATAATGCTACAGCAGCAGGTATAGTAAGCAAAATTGTACGTAAAGAAAAGGGAGGATATGAAATAACCATAACGGAGGCTTCGGATGGACACCAAGTGGTTGATATTGTACCTCGAGGACCAGAACTTCTTGTTTCAGAGGGTGAATCTATCAAGCTTGATCAACCATTAACGAGTAATCCCAATGTGGGTGGATTTGGTCAGGGAGATGCAGAAATAGTGCTTCAAGATCCCTCACGCGTCCAAGGCCTTTTTTTCTTCTTGGCATCTGTTATTTTGGCACAAATATTTTTGGTTCTTAAAAAGAAACAGTTTGAGAAGGTTCAATTGTCTGAAATG